ATTTCATCATAACTATGCTATAACTATGCTACAGAATTTGAAAAACCTTATTTATTCTTAAATAACCATATTATGGTTATAGATCTATTTGATTTCATATCATCAGGATGCACGTCATGCTATTGCAAATTCCAAATCTTGAAAAAATTTTTTTCCCTAAATCCTAGGGAATTCAACCCTCTTTTCAGGAAAAAAAAATTCGAATTAGTCAGAACTAAATAAAAATGGAATGAACTCGTATAATTGCTATCTTAGTATGTGATTAGTTTTATTCTTTCAAAGAAAAATTACATAAAATATATAAAACAAAAAATCCATTGGAATTCCAAAACTTCAAACAAATTGGAATTCAAGATGAAATACTATACTTATGCTTATTGAAGGAAGAGCACCGAAGCCTTAGGATGATTTTCCAGAAACTTTTCAATCGAGTACTCATTAACTATGATTTACAGAACAACATTGTTCTTTGGATTTCAATTGAATTAATTCCTGAGGGATTCAATTCTCTTTTCAGGAACAACACAATATTTTATATTTTGAATATTTTTAAAGTGTATGCCTATACCACAATTCTGCTTGTTTAAAAAAGCATTCCAGAAATATATTAAATATATTTCTGGAAAATGTTCACAATTTTCGATCAAAAAACCTTCTTTAGAAATAAAGAAATAGAGCAACTCGATTTATTTGTTCTCAATAATAAATTTAGAATGGTTACGATCTGGATTAACGAATTCTTAAATAAAGCTGAAGACTGTTATATTGTTTCAACAGAAGACGTGCTATTTCTCTTGAGAAATATCCTTATTGAGATGACAGATTTATTATTCTTATATTTCGTAAAAGGATCTAATTCTCTTTCCGATATATTTGACCGAATAAAGGAGAATAAGAATTACTCCGCAAAGCCAACAATCTATATATCTAAGAAGATGTCTAAGAATATAATATATAAGTATATAGATTCTATAACTTAGAATCTTATAAGACATACTGGGAGAGTTTAAAGGAAGTTCCTGCAACACCTAAGAATTGTTGTGAATTCGTTTTAAATAAAATAGACGAATTTATAGCAATCTGTTAGAGAAAAGTCTTTTGAAAAAGGGTTTACAGAAGTACTTGAAACTTTTTGACGAAAATACTGAAAGTATTGTCCATAAAATACTGAAATGTCCATCCATATAGTATATGGGAAGGTTGGAATTTGAAAGAAAAAAATTAGTTTATTATTTTATTTATTCTTTTTTTTATTCTTAAAGAATCATATCATATTATGGTTATAGATCTATCTGATTGCATATTATCAGGATGGATGCTATACTATTGCAAATTCCAAATCTTGAAAAAATTTTTTTCTAAATCCTAGGCCCCTTTTCAGGAAAAAAAAGGACAAATTTTTTCATAAAAATGAATATTTAAAAATGAATATATTCATATACATATATAAGTTTAGTAAGTAATAAGGAGGAATTTTTATGATTTTTCAAACATTTCAAAAATTTATTATTGAAAAATATATTATTCAATCATATTCTACCTTTTCCTTTAAAAAGTCCTTACTTTCAACAAGGAACACCTTAGTTTTTTGTTACAGTGACTCTTCAAAACTTTTTTTTCAGTTTTGTTGTACCAGTGATACTGAACAAAATAACGAAATTTTAAAAAGAGTTATTCAAGATTTTCATAAAGACTTTCGATCTCCAGATAAAAAAAAGGAGGCTGTCGAGAAAATCTTGAATAATGAAAGATATTTATATTCCGTAATAGAACGTACATATCTTTTGAAATATAATTATGATTTTTTAATTCGTCATTTTTATTCATTTTCATATGAATACAATTTCAATAAGCAATTGTGGAATTGTTTTCCAGATCAAGAAATATCAATTTGTGAATTCTCACTGATGGATGATGCCCCTTTTTTAGAAGTAGATTTACTTCTAAATATAAAGATGTTTAAAAAGATGTTTGAAGATTTTGATTCTTCAAACATTTTTTATTTGAAAAGCTTTGCTATTTTACTTAAGGGATTTCTACTTTTTGATTTAGGATTCGACGGTTATATTCTTGGTACTTGGTGGGAATTTGATTGGTGGCGTACTGTTGGGTTCTCTAGGAGTACTTGGATCCATAATGAAGTCGACATTTACTTTTATTCTAAAAAAATCAAAAAGAATTTTTCTATTGCGAAAAGTGTTTGTTCTTATGATACCAACTCTTTGACTGGTGAAATAACTAAAAATAAAGATATTACTTTTGATAATATCAATTCAGGAAACTTGTCGAGTGACAATGATGCAAGTTCACAGGAAAAAGTATCCTTAGCTAAATATCAAAAGAATCAATCTTTAATAAAATACCAAAATCCAGAGGATGTATTTGCGCCATATGCTCATTTATGGACTCTTTGTGAAAATTGTGAGACATCCATTTATAAAGAATATGCGCAAAGAAATAAATATATTTGTCAACATTGTGCATTTCATTTACCAATGGAAAGTTTAGATCGAATCGAATCTTTGATTGATTCCGGTACTTGGGATCCTACGGATGAGAATATGGTTTCTATTGATCCATATGAGATTCTTAGAAAAAAAGTTCACATAGCAGATTTAAAACAATATTTTGAACGATGTAAAAAAAGGCAACTTTCTTTTTTCTTAGACACAGATGACGAGTTACAGGATAAAGAAATTGACTATTCATTTTTTTTAGACACAGGTGAGGAGTTACAGGATAAAGAATTTGACTATTCATTTTTCTTAGACACAGATGACGAGTTACAGGATAAAGAATTTGACTATTTTTATTTTCGTCAAATATGGAAAATGTACTTATGCATATTTTATCAAAATAAAATTCAAGGTGAAATTGAATCACGTTGGTATACTCTTTCTTTTAAAGAAAGTATATCAGCTTTATTTGGTAGATCCATATATGATGATGAGTATGATGATGAGAGATTTGACAGATTATTACACAAGCAAGAACTCGAAGATAAGGAAGAACTTGAAGACAAGGAAGAACTTGAAGACCTTGTCAATTTTCTTCCCTCAGATGAAGAGGAACTCGATTCAGAGGGCCGCCTATATGCAGAGGAATCTATTCTAGAACAGACTTCTGCAGAAGAATCCACTTCAGAGCAAGTTTATACAGAGCAAACTTCTACAGATACAGACGAATCCACTGCAGAAGAATCTATTGCAAAGAAATATACTCCAAAGGAATTAGTGCAACTATTTCTTCTAGAAGAAATAGAAGCAAAAGAAGAAATAGAAGAAAAAGAAAAAAACTTTGCTTCTGCTGATGATGAAAATGCTAATCAAAATTCAGAAAAATCAACAAAATCACAAGAATCAGAAGAATCAACAGAATCGCAAGAATCAACAGAATCACAAGAGTCAACAGAATCACAAGAATCAACAGAATCGCAAGAATCAACAGAATCACAAGAATCAACAGAATCGCAAGAATCAACAGAATCACAAGAGTCAACAGAATCACAAGAATCAACAGAATCACAAGAATCAACAGAATCACAAGAGTCAACAGAATCACAAGAATCGCAAGAATCAGAAAAAGATATACCTTATATGGATAAGGTCGATTCTTATCAAAGAGAAACAGGTTTGACTGACGCTGTTCAAACAGGAATAGGTAAACTCGACGGTATTCCTGTAGCACTTGCAGTTATGGATTTTCACTTTATCGGAGGAAGTATGGGATCTGTAGTGGGTGAAAAAATAAGCCGTCTAATTGAATATGCTACGATTGTAGGATTACCTATTATCATTTCTTGTGCTTCTGGAGGAGCTCGTATGCAAGAAGGAAGTTTCAGCTTAATGCAAATGGCTAAAATATCTTCAATTTTATTGAATTTTCCATTCCCTAATAACATATTTTTAGTGTCACTTTTGACATCGCCTACAACAGGTGGTGTTACAGCCAGTTTTGGAATGCTTGGTGATATAATTATTGCTGAACCAGATGCATACATTGCATTTGCGGGTAAAAGAGTAATTGAAGAAGTAATGAAGATCGAAGTACCCGAGGGTGTACAGGAAGCTGAATACTTATTTGAAAAAGGCTCATTGGATTTAATTGTACCGCGTAATTTTTTAAAAGGTGTTCTTAGTGAATTATTTCACTTCCACGATTTTTCTCTTCTAAAAGATATAACAGAAATAGATTTAACAGAGCTAATAGATATATCTCAAAGAGATATATCTTTCTTAGATGTTGAAATATAAACAATCTTATACCTTATATATTCAATCAAATTGGTTTATTAGCAAAATCGAGGATATAGATGGGAAAGAACTGGACCTGAAGAGTTTAATATTTTCATTTTGTTTTGAATAGAAAAAATTTGATAAACTAGATGATATGAGCAAATTAAGAATATTCTTTTCTATTTCAGTATTTCGAATATTTTATGCCCATTCATTTTTTTTTACTTATCGAAATGTTATTATTATTATTATACAATATGTGAAAATGATGATACAATCAGAATTCAAAGAGTTTACACTGATAAGATAATCAGTGTACTTGCTAAATGAATGGATTATCAATCAGAAAAAATAAATATTAGGATAGAAGAACAATATTTAGAATTTAAGAGCAAAATTTTCAAAAAATTTTCAAATTTTTTGTTAGGAACAAAACAATTTTTTGATTCTAGTAAAGAAGTTTCTCAAATTCTTAATCTTCTTTTTGTATTGATGCTGCGCTAAAAAAATCCAATCACTTTTTTTCTAATTTCTTTTTGAATTTTTTGTTATAATATAATTAACATGCTAATTATATCACTTGCTTGTTTTTTTAGAATTTGAATGAAGTTGGGATTCAAATATTTTTTTTTTGAATCTCAACTTCAAAAAAAAAGAAAGGATCTCTTTTTATATGAATTTTTATATGAAATGGATGGATATTTATTTATCTTTTCTTATTTTAGATTTTTAACTTCTATTTTTAAAAAATAATAAAATATGAAAAAACCTAAACGAAGAATTACTGCTCCACGCATGAATCGGCGTCTTTTTTCTAAACGTTTTCGTTTACTGAGACCTATACGACGTAAAATACAAAAAGGACTTATTCATATTCAGGCAAGTTCTAACAATACCATGATAACTGTTACAGATTTGGGGGGTCAAGTAGTTTCTTGGGATTCCGCTGGTACTTCACGATTCAAAGGTCCAAAAAAAGGAACACCCTATGCTGCTCAAACCGCAACAAGAAATGCTATTTATATGTTAGCAAAAGAGGGTATGGAACGAGCAGCAATTATGATAAACGGTGCCGGTCCCGGAAGAGCAGCAGCATTAAGAACCGTTCTTCAGAGTGGTGTAAAATTGAATTTCATACGTGATGTAACACCTATACCACATAATGGATGCCGGCCCCCTAAAAGAAGACGTGTTTAACAAAAATCTTTTGATTAAAGAAGTTTTATAGAGAGGATCTTACCGTCCGTTTGAGAGGTAATCATAAAAATGATGGAAACCTTTATTTATATTTTTGAATATATATGAATATATAGTACAATTCTTAAGAATGGGAAAGAGTCGTGGTTGACAAGGTTATAGTTATAATTATAGTAGCAAAAGTCATTGGAATCAATATTTGATATTTTGGAATAATTCGTTTTGTTGTTATTGATCCTAGACTAGAAAGAATTTCTGGATTTTTCAAATCTTAATTTAAAATCAATCCAAATTTTTGTGTGGATTAGATTCAAATAACTGGCATAATTCTGATTTTTTGATTTTTCCTGATCGGAAAAATCATCCATGAAAAAGAAAAAAGATATTTTTTAGATAAAAAAGATAAAAAAAACCAATGATAAAAAAAACAAAAAGAAAGCGAAAAGGAATATACATATTCCGACGCAACATTCTTGGTCCGCGTTTTCTCAAATTTAAGTGGCTCCATCCGCTACATCCACGTAAAAGTCAAAGTGCTATTTGTAGAGTTTTGAATAAAAAAAAATTATATAATTTATCTTTTTGAATAGATATATAAATATACAGATATATAAATATCTAGTACAATTCTTTATTTTGATAATTCTCGGATACGAAGATATCAAAGGGGGTACACCAAACTCGCATGTCCAGTGACTCATGTGTGATATTAAAAAAGTCGTCCTAATTATATCGCAAATATTTTTATATTTTAAGGAATATAAAAATCTAATATTATTATATTGCGGTGTGTGATTTGATCAAAATTCTCATTTGACAGGTTCAAATTGAAAAACTGTCATCCCATTCGATCCAATTGGGATGCCCTAGCTCTGACATGTGTTTTAAATCATAAATCCCATGAAACTTAGGATTTTTGGTATATAGAATATACCAAAATTCAAGGGGAATTGATCCATGGTCGCTCCTATAATAGATAAAGAAGAGTAGCTAGTTATACCTTGAAAAAATCTTTTTTTATGGAATGATTTTTCATTCCATTCAGAGAAAGATTTTGCTTAAGCAAGCAAATAGAAAATCTAGTATGGTTACAGAAGTTTATCTATCGCATATATGCTTCAAGGTATTCATAACCGTCGAGGTGAGTAGGGACCTAAAAGATTAAATGGAATGAGATAATGAGATATAGACAAATAAATCCCGTATGAATTCGAAATTCAGAATTATTTAGGAGAATTTATCAGGAAAGTAGACTACTCAATAATTTAATATTGAAAATCTTTAAATTCCAAGAAAAAAAACTTCCTTTCAACGGTTGTTCCAAAATAAATGTACTTCGTACTTCTATAAAACTTCTACGTATATGTAAAAAAAAAAAGAAAACATATTCATTTTTTCCTGTAACTATTTTTTTATCTGATTTTCAAATTTTTGGTTATTCGAGTCAGAGTCAACCAAATAAGTATTTCTAAAAATTGTTTAGAGTTTGTGTCATACATCAATGGTGAATTACCGGTAGAAGGTTTCATCGGAACAAGAAAATCTTTATTAAAAAAAGCTAACTATGAATATGAATGAGAAAATCTTAAGCATAATTACACTTTCTAAATAATTGATATGGGTCCTTCTTCAATTATTGGGGGTCCTTCTTGACAGGAAAAAAAGAATTATACAAATGCACATGATCTTTTTCCTACACACTTTTATTTTCCAATTGCTTCTTTTTTAAAAGAAGTGGGAAACACAGTATATACTTTCATATATACAAAGTAAACATGAAGAAGAAGAAGTAGATTCAAGATTCAGTTTACCTGAACTTTTATCTGCATTCTGGACTAGTTCATCATTGTTTGAATGACTTTTCATCCTATGCATTTCTCCTTCATCTAATTTGTAAAAAAGTGGAAAAAGAGTATTCCATATCTAGATCCAGCGAACATATTAACAACGATAATTCTGATTCACTTTATTCCAGTAGCGATCAAATATTCAATCAATATTCGATATTAATAAATATACATCAATGGCTCCATTTATTTCTTTCAAGGCATAAGAATAAGGAAGCTATTCCTTATAAAGAAATTTACTATCTTCTTATGTCCTTTGATAGGAGAAGGGGATTTTATTATATATAAATTATATTCTATATCAAAGAATCTTTTTTTTAGGATACATCAAAATTTTTTGGTATCCTAAATATAGGATACTGAAGTTACTGAATTGAAAAGAAAAATGAATCTTTTTTTTTTCAGTCGAAATTATAAATTCTATCAGAGGAAATTTATGAATGTTATATCATCTTCCATTAGAGCATATAATGTGTTTTTTGAGATATCTGCTGTAGAAGTGGGCCAACATCTCTATTGGCAAATAGGAGGTTTACAAATCCATGGCCAAGTACTTATCACTTCTTGGATCGTAATTGGAATCTTATTAGTGTCAGTCATCATAGCTGTTCGGAATCTACAAACTATTCCAGCTGGTGGTCAAAATTTCTTTGAATATATTCTTGAATTTATTCGAGACTTAAGTAAAACTCAGATTGGAGACGAATACGGCCCTTGGGTTCCCTTTATAGGAACTATGTTTCTATTTATTTTTGTTTCTAATTGGTCAGGTGCTCTTTTTCCTTGGAAAATTATAGAGTTACCTCATGGGGAGTTAGCTGCCCCCACGAATGATATTAATACTACGGTTGCTTTAGCTTTACTCACGTCAGTGGCATATTTTTATGCGGGTCTTAGCAAAAAAGGATTGAGTTATTTCGAGAAATATATTAAGCCAACTCCAATTCTTTTACCAATTAATATTCTAGAAGATTTCACAAAACCTTTATCTCTGAGTTTTCGACTTTTTGGAAATATATTAGCTGATGAATTGGTAGTTGTTGTTCTTGTTTCTTTAGTCCCTTTAATAATTCCTATACCTGTTATGTTGCTTGGATTATTTACAAGTGGTATTCAAGCTCTTATTTTTGCAACCTTAGCAGCAGCTTATATAGGAGAATCCATGGAGGGTCATCATTGACTAATTTTCGTCGAAATAGTCTTTTTTTTAGTTTAGCTTATCCTAATTCCTTTTTGATTCAAAAAAATCTGCTTGCTTGCTTTGAGAATATAATTCTAGAATATATTCTAATTCTATCTTCCTATATAGAAAAATATAGGAAGATAAAACACGATTTAAACACAGGAGAGAGGGGATGGATGATATTGTCTAATTCTAATTTGTATTAGAACGCTAACGCTAAAAGGATTTCATTTGATTTTGAAAAGTTCAGTCATTTTTTTATTTGTTTTGAAGAATTATTATGGAATCCGAATGAATCCATATTAAATATGCACAGTTTATGTAAGAACTGCATTTTTTTGCATGCAATATGAGATGTTCACTAGCTAAATAACACTATACTATATATATATAAATTATATATATTTATTTATGTATATAGTATATATTTTTATTTTATTATAAATAATAAAAAGACACATTTTTCCTAAAAAATAGATTAGAATATGAATATAAATGGTCTGTTTCGTCTGTGATTTTTTTTAATAAAAAAACAGATGAACTAAAGGATCTGGAAGAAAGAGTAGAAAGAATTTAATGAAAAGGTGGTTGGAAAGGTATAGAAAATTTCAAACTTTATTCAAAGAATTCTATAATAAATAGAAAATAAAAAAGAAATATCAAAAAAGTTCTGACAATTCATAAATATTATTTATTTGAATTTGTAATTTTGAGTTATTTCGACTAATAGATTTACCTATTCTAAAACTAAAATAGGTTATAATTATTTTGTTTCTTGTATCATTAACCTTTTCCTTTTTTTAGTGCGAGGAACTTACTATGAATCCACTGATTTCTGCTGCTTCCGTTATTGCTGCTGGATTGGCTGTGGGGCTTGCTTCTATTGGGCCTGGGATTGGTCAAGGTACTGCTGCAGGTCAAGCTTTAGAAGGTATTGCGAGACAACCAGAAGCAGAAGGTAAAATACGAGGTACTTTATTACTTAGTCTAGCTTTTATGGAAGCTTTAACAATTTATGGGCTAGTTGTGGCATTAGCGCTTTTATTTGCAAATCCTTTTGTTTAATCCTGGTAATAGCAAAAAAAAGTTACTTAGATTATCTATTTTTTGGTATTTTGAATTGAAACTGTGCTTTGCTTTTTTTTTCTTCGAATAATATTATATCAACAATTTTTTGAATTTAAATTTTTTAAATATAATATAAAGATAAAGTTATTTATTGAACCTTTATCTCATAAAGGATTAAATTAAGGATGAGAGATTCCCGGATCGGCTCGCCTGTCCTTATCTTAGTATAAAAAAAACTTTTTTCTTATTTCTTTAGTTATAAAAGATCTCAAGGGATGAGAGATACTTTTTAATTCAAATGAATTGAGATTAAGATATTCCTTAAAAAAAGAGAAATCGATCAAAAAAGTATAAGTGAAGTGATAGAAAAAGAACCTTCTTGTTTGTTAGTCCTATCTATAAGAGGAGAACATATGAAAAATGTAACCGATTCTTTCGTTTTCTTGGATCATTGGCCATTCGCCGGGAGT